TAGTTTATCGAAATCCAAGTAAAAATAAGACGAATGGGGTTTCTTTGTTGACATAAGATCTAGTTGTAGAAAGAATCAAAAGTTGTGGATAACTCTTTTTTATCTCTATTCCCGATTACTAATTAAACTAATTAAGAAGTTAAGAAGCCTCTATTAACAAGATAAAAGAGTGAATCCTTCTTTTCGTGAAATTGGGAAAATAAAATGAATTTCCTCTTCCCGTCTTACGTATGTATATATAATTCAAATATAGAAAATATAGATATAGAGTTTTGTATCTTTCTATATCTCCCGAGAATCCCATTTCCATTTTGATTAAGAATCCCCTTTGGGTCGGATTCTAACGAATCTTTCGACTATTTGTAAGAAATTTTTTTCTTTTTTTAATTATTAGAAGACAAGAGCAAAAGACGAAGAAAATAATAAAGGCGATTATCATACATATCTTTTACATATCTTTCATGTAGAAAGATGAATAAGTCCATTATATACTCATTTAGATATATACTTAGATCTATACTAATTAAAATTCGAATTTCATAAATATTATATTCATTAATAAAAATTACAATTATTAATTATAATTATTATAAGATATCTTTATAAAAAAAATAAAATAAATAATAATAACAGGTACAAATAGTAAATCGAGGTATCCATTCTATGACAACTTTCGACTTTCCCTCTGTTTTGGTGCCTTTAGTAGGCCTAGTATTTCCGGCAATGGCAATGGCTTCTTTATCTCTTCATGTTCAAAAAAACAAGGCTGTTTAGATCCGACGGGCCCAACTCCCATCTTTTTTTTTTCAAAACTTAGACTTGTATCATAACACATATATCTATTTAGTGGAATATGGTATAACATGCGGCTTCCGCCGAACATAAAGGAAAGGCTCTTATGCCTGCAGAAAGATTATATATGGGTAAAGGAATTCTATCTATTTTCAAATAGATCAGGATCGCTGGATGGCTGAAATGTAAAGTAGGTCTATCTATATCGATGGGATCATACGAAGGGTATGTTATTATTTTAGATCGAACCAATTTGATGAATTACTCCTAAAGGTTCACAGCAAACTAGTACTAGTTGATGAGAGTTACTTCGGAAACAAAAAGAGTAAAGTCTGGGGTATTCTCTCAATTCCAATAAAACGAAACCGGATCAAGCATGAGTTGTCGATCAAAACATATATGGATAGAACCTATAACGGGGTCTCGAAAAACAAGTAATTTCTGCTGGGCCGTTATCCTTTTCTTAGGTTCATTAGGATTCTTATTGGTCGGAACTTCCAGTTATCTTGGTAGAAACTTGATATCTTTATTTCCGTCTCAGCAAATCCTTTTTTTTCCACAAGGGATCGTGATGTATTTCTATGGGATCGCAGGTCTCTTTATTAGCTCCTATTTGTGGTGCACAATTTCGTGGAATGTAGGGGGCGGTTATGATCGATTCGATAGAAAAGAAGGAATAGTGTGTATTTTTCGTTGGGGATTTCCTGGAAAAAACCGTCGCATCTTCCTCCGATTCCTTATAAAAGATATTCAGTCCATCAGAATAGAAGTTAAAGAGGGTATTTATGCTCGTCGTGTCCTTTATATGGACATCAGAGGCCAGGGGGTCATTCCCTTGACTCGTACTGATGAGAATATTACTCCACGGGAAATTGAACAAAAAGCTGCCGAATTGGCCTATTTCTTGCGTGTACCGATTGAAGTATTTTGAGAAATGAGCTGAAAAGAATGAATGCTTTCTCAGCAGGAAGGAAAAACTAAAGAATCCCCCTTTTCTATAACATAACTTAACTGAAGTTTCTTCAGAACACTCATTCGAGTTAAAGAAGACGTATACGGAACAACCATAAAAAACTCTTTTTGTAGTCTTTTATGTGTATGGAAATCTATACAACTCAATTTAATAACAAACAAAACAAAGAACAAATCGAAATAAGGGATTCATGTTATATATCATATAGCAAACCATTTTGAAATATAGAAATTTCCCTCCATTTTTTTTTATTCCGGACTCTAAGTAGTCAGTGAAAAATTTTCGAAATATTGGATCGCATAGAGTCGACTAATGAGGCGGGTTCATTAAAAATTAACAGATGAAATGAAAAAATGGCAAAAAAGAAAGCATTCACTCCTCTTTTATATCTTGCATCTCTAGTATTTTTGCCCTGGTGGATTTCTCTCTCATTTAATAAAAGTCTGGAATCTTGGATTACTAATTGGTGGAATACTAGGCAATCTGAAAATGTTTTGAATGATATTCAAGAAAAGGGTATTCTAGAAAAATTCATAGAATTAGAGGAAACCCTTCTCTTGGAGGAAATGATCAAGGAATACTCGGAGACACATCTACAAAACCTTCGTATAGGAATCCACAAAGGAACTATCCAATTAATCAAGATACACAACGAGGATCGTATACATACGATTTTGCACTTCTCGACAAATATAATCTGTTTCGTTATTCTAAGCGGTTATTCTGTTTTGGGTA